GTTGATAAAACTCCAAAATGGCATTTTCTTTTGATCCAATTTTTTTTTTCTCCTTATTCGTCAGGAAAGACAAGAAAATTTCAGGGTAGCAAATATTCTCTAGAATTTCTCGTAGATTCGAACCCATAGCTGCTGATAGAACTAGAATAGATACTTTCTGTTTCCTACTCACACGAGCCCATATCCTTGCTTTTCTATCAATCTCTAATTCGAATCTTCCCCCCCAATCAGATATTATGGTGCCTGTATAGACCGAAATTCCGTTATGGCCCAATTCTGACCGATAATAGATACCGGGACTTTGCAATATTTGATTGATGACAATTCTGTATATTCCGTTTACTATAGAAGTTCCCAAAGAATTCATTAGAGGAATGTTTCCAATAAAAATAGTTTGTTCCTGCATGTCCCCTCGGCTTTTCCAAATTAATCCTGCGGATACATATAATTCAGAAGAATACGTGAATGATTCATATACAGCATCTCTTTCTTTTAGCAAGGGTTCTACCAATTGATATGTTTCCACAAATAATTGAAATTCAATTTCTTGATCTGTATCTTCAATTTTTGGAAACTTATAAAGCTCTTCTGTTAAGCCCTGATCAATGAACCTACAAAATCCTTCAAATTGTATCTGATTCAACCCAGGTATTGTAGACATTCCTGCATTTCCATCTCCGAGCATTTTGAATTTCCCATTTATCAAAAAATCCCATTCGTTTCTCATTCTGCATCGATTCATATGATTCGATGCAGAATGCTGGAATTTAGATTCTGTTTACTGAATCGCATGAAATTTTACCCAACTCCATATAGATGGAATGTATGAAATACGTATGAACGGGGGAAAAAGGATGATTTTATACTTAATAAAATTGGAATTTCTAAGAGACAGATCCAAATGGAAAGGAAGCGATAAATTCCACTTAGACTTACGGAGTTTTGTATAGAATCAAAAAAATAATTCAATTTATACCATTATTATGATATTCCAATCCGTTAGGATACCAGAAAAATAAACGTCGTGATTTGATCTATTCGCTAAGATAAAGACATAAGAATCAGACACAATATACCAGCGTAAAGCTCATTTTTTTAGCACTTACCTTTTTCGTGGATTCCACTGTTCAAAAAATGATTTGCGAAGAACCCCCTTTTTCTTTTTTTAGTCGAATTTTTAGAATAGGATTGAAGTGCGTAAGACGGCTTGTATTTAGTAAACCCGTGCCGATATAGCTATCTATATATACATCGCCCCCCTTTATTGCATAGTTCGCTTCGGGACAGCGCATGTCGTGCTCTATCAAAATTTCGATTTTCTCTTCAATCTAAATTGCAGTACGACAATTTTCGGCAAATTCCCTATAGAGAGGCATCAGACACAGATAAGATAACCAATAAGCTAGCCGCGAAACGATTTATGTTTGGGGTTTACATATACTCATAATTGCTGTTATAATTGAAATGGAGAAGGCTTTTTTTATAGAAAAAACCAATATTGATTAGGTAGGTATCAATTTTGATTTTCTTCTATCATTAGGAAACAAAATTGAAAATTTCAATTTAAATCCAAGAGTTGGTCACGAATTTACAGTCACTAGTTAATGGTTCCAATTTGTCCTTAATTTTGGCTTTTGTGACTGAAAATGCACATTTCTTTTTTCATTTTTCAATAGAAAAAAAGAAAGAGAAAAGAGAGGGATTAAGATGTTGTGTGAGATACTATAAAATCAATTGAAGAACCGGAGCCGATCCAAAAAAAGGACATATTTTTTTTAGGCAAGGAATTAAGAAAAACGAGATTTTATATGGACGTACACAAAAAAAAGAAAAGACATTGAGTACCCCCCCCAAACAAAACAAGCAAAGGGGGAATTTTTTCATCTATTTTGTATCGTTTTGGCGGCATGGCCGAGCGGTAAGGCGGGGGACTGCAAATCCTTTTTCCCCAGTTCAAATCTGGGTGTCGCCTGATCAACAAACGATAAGACTCGCAATCCCTTATTCTGCTTGGCTGGTCTAACTCGCCGAATCTTTTCCAGCAAAGTATGCGACTCTTGACATTTTCGTGATTCGAAATAGCTGGGGTTTCTGTTCTTTTTTTTTTTCTGTTCCTTAAACTTAAAGTGCTGTTAATCCTTGCATTTAGGATTCACGGAAAGATTATAGTAGTAGAAGCGCTTTCATATCAAATCAAGAGTTACCGATTTATTTCCACTGCTAATTGCTAATGCAGGGTCTACTGACCGGGTCTTGAATTAGATTGAAAAGCCCGAGGGAGAATCGAATTAATCGTTATGGAAGGGGCGGGAGATACTTTGTATGCAGTATACAGACTCATAAGAGTCTCTGAATGCACGGGCATTCAATCAATATTCGATTGGACGGATAATTGGCTTTTACTTAATGATAATAAAGGGCAACAAAAAAAACGAGGAGTTCTTATTATTACTACAGATTAGGTAACACTCCCTTTGATACTTCCAAAGAAAAGTGCGACTGTGTATTTTGTTTCATTTTTCCGGATTCTACTAGAAATCATATACGAACTTGTTCTAAGTGGATTTATTGGAGCGTTTCATATTTAGTGGAGTCTTTCATCAAGGGCGTTGGGCCAGAATCCCTTTTTGACTCTGCGCCAGTGATTCCACTATTATTAGGAAACAATAATGGAATAAATTCTTCATATTCATAGAGATAGGGGACATAATTCACATGGATATAGTAAGTCTCGCGTGGGCTGCTTTAATGGTAGTCTTTACATTTTCCCTTTCGCTCGTAGTATGGGGAAGAAGTGGACTCTAGAGATACTACTAATTGAGTTGGGGAATCAAACTGTATCACTTTTTTTATAGATCGTTCTGCAAAGCCTTTTTAATTCTATTAATTATTAAATAATTAATAGAATAATTCAATTCAGTAATTTAATTCCATTTAGAATTTCGAAATTGAATTAATCAAAATACCTTCATTTCGGAATTCTATTGGCTTGGATTCTGGCGAGGTAATTGTATTCGATTCTATTATGAATAGAATACAATTCATAATATATATGAATAATGCTCTTTCAGAATCCAAATCAAACCGATATTTCCAAAATTCCCCTATTTCTATTTTGAAAGGAAGGGGGATACAGATCATAGGAATTTTATTCCAACCGAAGTCTTCCTAGATTTTCTATTTGGTTTTTCTGAACCGGCCCTTGCCAGAGTTCTCTATGGACAATGGGGAAGAACGCGGAAAACCGGACCCCCCTTTTTTTTGTATTGGACTGTTCAAAGAGAAAAGAAAGGGTTCACGATTTAATTTGAATAGTTAATAATAATAAGATTGTGCCTTGGTCAAGTCACATATTTCGCACTTACCACCGATTTTATTATTTTTTATTATTTGAGTATTTTAGAAATTTGCTTTCTGCTATGCTTTATTGACCCGTTTCATATCATGGCTCCAGGGTTGACAATCGCCGGGGTACCCCTTTTTGAAATCGGAAGAAGTTATAGAATAGAACTCCTTGGATCATCTGTCAACCGCTCAATCAACGACTTCTTCGGAATGCTAAAAAAAACGATTACTTTATTTCTTTCCTATTTCATTTTCTTTTATTAACTTGATTTTCTTTTAGTAATATATGCCCAAATTTGTTTTTCTTTCATCGATTTGATTCTTTTTTTAATGGATACCGAGATTCATATTGAAAATAATCAGAAATAAATAAATTTGAAAATCGTAAGAGCAGCCTTTCGATTATTTCAGATTGATTGGAATGAACAAAAAGAAAATACAAATAGACGAAGCAAAGAAATCGAATTGAGATACTATGTATCTATTAACATGTATAAGGATCCATATCCATATTGTAGATTGATCTCTATTCAGTTTCTATCTTTATACATAAAAATAATAAAAATAGATAGTATGGTAGAAAGATTCATATATGAATCTTTCTACCATACTATCGAATCTCATAGGCTACTGCTGATTCTAGTCCGTTGGTTTCATTTAAGACTAAGACATGAAATTGAAATTTTTTTCTGAAATCCTTGATAAGAACTAAGAAGTCAAGTTTCGTTCAAATTAATCACTTTGACTGACCGTTTTTACGTATATTATAAGCAAAAACGCAGTAGGAACTAGAACGAACAGTGTAGTAGCAATAAATGCGAGAATATTTACTTCCATAGTCTCATCGTTTGGTTTTTTTTTACTTCGCAATAACTCGGGATTGAATCCCATAGAGATGATAACCCTTTCGCTTGTAAATTCAATGGGATGAATTACATTTCGATGATAGCGAATGGGATCAATATCATGAATAACAATATTTGACTGTCAAGTCGATTCATCGTCGAGAATTCAATAGTATAACATAGGCAGCTCTTTTATCCACACACCAAATACAAACTTTGATTCCTGATTCAATCAAAAGAATTCCTTTACTTTAATACTAATTACTAATACTTTTTTATTTACCAGTCTTTTCCAGTCTGTCTTTTCTATAATCGACCGCCTTACTTGTACAACCCCCTAACCGCTTTACACTTTCCTTGTTTACAAAGGGTTTAGAAAAAAACCAAACAAACAATCGAAACGAAATAGAAAAAGAAAAAGGGAAGGGGTTAAGTTCGAAACCCCTTTTCATTTTTTTTTTTTTTTTTTCAAGAAAATTATATCATTAAAAAAAAAAACGAAAAAGAAGTGTGATAAAGACGAGTCCCAATAGAAAAGAATCGAATATTTCATAAAATTGACTATTTTATTTAGATTTATTTAGAGTTTATTCTTCTTTGGCAATACGCTTAAAAAAGATTATTCATTCCCTCTTCGGGAGGGGTTGGCGCCTTGCTTGATCTTTATTTTATTAAGAATATCATCCCCCCTCCCTTGGATTAGTACTAGAACGTATCCCTCAAAAGTTCGGCGTGAAATTTGAATGAGATAAATTCTTTCAAATTCAAACTAGTAATTTAAGTTAGCCAAACTAGAAACCAGAAAAGAAGATACTTTGAATCTTAATCTTAAAAGTATTCTATCAAAGTAACGATCTTAAATTCAGTTGTGTATACGCTCCCGGGAACGATATGGTACTCGATTCCATTCCATACACAGATGGGGGACAGTCAAAAAAACCAGACCCCCTACGGTAGCTCTTGGAATCCTGAATATGATGCTACCAATAATTGTAGCAATTCGCACATTTCTCTTTCTCATCAATCGGTACTGGTTGATGAGAAAGAGAAATGAAAAAGAAAAAAGAGCAAAGGAGAGCAGTAGGCATGAAATTCTACCATTTTATTTTGCCCCAGTTTAACAGAAACGGCGAGATATATTGATGTTTTTTTTTATTGGATTTGGATCCGTCGGGACTGACGGGGCTCGAACCCGCAGCTTCCGCCTTGACAGGGCGGTGCTCTGACCAATTGAACTACAATCCCGGGGCGGTAAAATGTACCGAATACCTATTTTTATGATTTCATTCAAACAATTTCATTTATATTTAGATAAATATCGACGTGTTGGAACCGAGACGTGAGTGAGATATTGATATACACACGGATATACACTTTAGTGAGAGCGGCACGGATTCCTTTCGTTATTGCCAAATCAATTGAGAATTCGTTTTTCAATGTCCCAATGAAAAAAAAAAAGAGTCTTTTTTTGCGTTACTTTATTCTTTTCATTAGACTTTATGCTTTCGATTTCATGATCCTGATATGAATCTAGATCATTATTAGCAAGATCAGAATTTATGGGAACAAATAAATGGAGCAAACAAAATAAATAAATAGCGGTAGGGATCTATCGGAGAATTGGACTCTTTTTATTCTTGAGTCTTTCGTATCTGGCATTTCTGGAAAACAAAGGGGGTTATATCATTTCCTGGTGGATCAGCGAATTATTGGGCCGAGCTGGATTTGAACCAGCGTAGACATATTGCCAACGAATTTACAGTCCGTCCCCATTAACCGCTCGGGCATCGACCCAGGAAGAATAAAGTCTAGGCTTATTTATAATCCACGATCAACTTCCTTTCGTAGTACCCTACCCCCAGGGGAAGTCGAATCCCCGCTGCCTCCTTGAAAGAGAGATGTCCTGAACCGCTAGACGATGGGGGCATATTTGCCCGACTGCCATCATACTTAGTATGAACAGTTTTTTGAAATTGTCAATATAATGGAATGGGATGACTAACTCTAAAGTAAAGGATCTTTCCACCTTTTCTGATCCCATACCAATAGCATTTTTTGATTCGTCCATCAATCGCTCATTCTAATCGCCATTCTAGTCTAAAATCGAAATCTATTATAGAAATTGCTATAAATAATAATAAAAATAAAAATAGGCAAAGTAGAGGACTCTTTTGGGAAGTGATTGGTCCGACATAAAAGAAGATTTTTTCTTCATTTCTTCCACTTAACTTTCATTCATTTATCCACTCCTTGGTAAGATGAGATCGGACTATTCCTATATCGCCCTAAGCTGGGAAATTAACAAATGAGAAATCCGAAAATCTGGGAACGGGGATTAAGATTAACAAGTTATCAATTTTTTTTTTTTTTTTTTTCTCTAAAATTTTGGTTCGGGGAACAAACAGAATCTCTTTATCACATGTGAAATCTGGTGGATCTATGTCGAATTGGTAGGTCCATGTATCCATGTATCAATCAAATAAGTTTCGTTCCGTTCTGATGGGGTCAGATCAATTTAAGTCAATTCCATTAGGGTCGGTCTTGAAACACTTCATTTCATTGATATTTATCAAATCCAATATCAATAAACCCGGGTTAACCGATACTTATTATTAAGTAAATCAAAATTATCGTTCCCCTAGGTGACACTCGCCGCTATGAGTCTACTGCATATAATTATAATATATATATAGATAGATATAGATCTATCTTATCCGCCTAGTGACGCCTTCAATAATTGAATCCAATTGCCCTTTTAACTCAGTGGTAGAGTAACGCCATGGTAAGGCGTAAGTCATCGGTTCAAATCCGATAAGGGGCTTTTTGGCCTTTTTCATAAATATAAATAAAGTAAAGTGGTAATATTCATATTGAAACGGGAATAAAAATTGTGTTGATTTGTAATAAAAAAAGTAACCAACTGGATAATAATGTAATTATAAACTTTCGAATTTAATGATAATACGTTATCCTTATAATGAGTTAGAATATAGTAATTAGAATAGTAATTCTACTTCTAAAAGAAAGTTGCTAAAAGAAAGTTGAACGCTTTTTTATTATAATGAGTAATGTGAAGTCGTCTCTTCGATCACCAAATATTTTTCTTTTCCATTATTCCAATCTAATCTATTGTAAAGATTCGAAATCAACAAAATAAAAAGTAAGTGGACCTAACCCATTGAATCATGACTATATCCACTATTCTGATATTCAAATTGCAAATTCGATAGCTATGAAATTCGAACAGTAGATTTTTTTTATTTGATATTTCTTTGGACTCCGCAAGAATCCGTCGATATTTCCGATTCAA